AAAAATTCTTTTAGAAGAGGGTTTTCTTGAAAACGTCAGAAAACATCGAGAAAGCAACAAATACTTTTTAGTTTTAACTCTACGGTATAGAAGAAATAGGAAAGGATCATATAAAACTTTTTTAAATTTAAAAAGGATTAGTAGACCAGGTCTACGAATCTATTCTAAGTATCCCAAAATTCCGAAAGTTTTAGGAGGGATCGGGATTGTAATTCTTTCGACTTCTAGGGGTCTAATAACAGATCGAGAGGCTCGATTAGAAAGAATCGGGGGGGAGGTTTTATGCTATTTATGGTAATCTCCGCAACATTTCAAATCACTGTGCACAAAGTCAACAACACATATGTAATTATATTCTTCCGTGAATTGGAAGATAATAAAGGGGGTGACAAAATATGAATCTGAACAAACGACGCCTAGCTGTAGCCTTCATCATAAAAACCTTGTTACGAACCGTAACATCAAGACTAATTTTAGCTTCCATATTCAAAAACCTTGACAACGACATAAAAGATATGTCCGTGGAAAAAGTCAACAACGCATATGTAATTATATTCTTTCGTGAACTGGAAGATAATAATAATAAAGAAGGGGGTGACAAAAAAAATATGAACAAACGAAACAGACTGGTACGGGTAAAAACTTTACCCCGGACAAAAAAATCAATAATACTGATAAGGGGCATGGCAAGAAACCTTGACATCGACATGTATATTACTATATCTATAGTAAACAACAAATATGTAGTCAAATCCTTCCGTGAAGAGGAATAAAATAGGATAATTTTCATTTACCTAGATATATCTGAATTCTCAGATATATCTAGGTAAATGAATCATAAGAACTAGAGTTAGCGGAAAAACTTAGCGACGACCGAGGAACAATTTTAGAATTATAATAAATAATAAAAAAAAATAACATAAATAGAAATATGAAATTGAGGTACGCCAAATTATGATTCATTTACCGTCACTTTTTGTTCCTTTAGTCGGCCTTGTCTTTCCGGCAATTGCAATGGCGTCATTATTTGTTTATGTTCAAAAAAACAAGATTTTTTAGATATCACAAGTAGTTTTCTATCTATAGATAGAATAAGTAAAAAGAAATAGAATCAATTTGAACTTTTCGAAAATTCCACAAATATACTAAAATTCATTGCAATATACTAAAATTCATTCAAAAAAAAGAAGAATGAATTTTAGTGTATTGAATTTACTCCTTTGAATTAATAGGAGACTAAATTGAATTAATAGGAGACTATATGAAAAAAAAAAAAAATTTTCTAGTTATCACACATGTTGCATTTAGCATTTATATGACTCAGTACGCGGGGGACCTTTTAAGAAAATTGAACCTTGATCTAAGAGATAAGCTCGCCTTTATTACGGCTATATTTGAATTCTTTGTCATTATACTGCGCATTGTTCTAGTGTGGCTTTTTGTATATTATTTGATAGAAACAACTTTTCGCAAGAGGAGGGCAAAAAAACACGGTTTTTGTTCCTATCTGTCAAAGGACATCTGGATTGATACGATCCCTGGGTCCAGAAATGGGACGATTCTTTTATTTTCTTACTTTAATTTCTATCAAACAATTGAAGGAATATGCCGTTTGTTTGGCGCGTTATACGAGGACAGACTGTTTCTCGATTTGAGGGTCTCGGTCGTCCATATCCTTACAACACGGAAATATGTAATATTAGTTCTCCTTGCAATTCTAACTATATTCATAAGTATAGCAGGTTCATTTGTATTTTATTGGAACAGGGGCGGTGGCTACAATTTGTTCGATAAAAAAAATGGACGTGTTTATATTACTCGTTACGGAATCCCTGGAGAAGGTCGTTTTCGTGTTCGGGAAATTGATATTCAAAATATTTGCTGCTTAATATTAGTAACTAACTACTATTGGGGTGATGTGCTGTATTTACAAACTGTCGAACAGGAAACCTTGAACTTAACGCCTATTAATGGAAGTTGTTACAATCTTAGAGAAAAGGGGGCGGAGTTGTCCCGATTCTTGAGTGTACCTCTAAAAATTATTCAATTCAATTCCAAAGAATCAAAATAATTGAACCGAATGACGAATAAATAAAATAAACAAAGGGAGAATAGCCTATAATATATCAATTTATATAATTTTATTATATAAATTGATATATTATAGGCTAAGCTGCTCTATTACTTGTATTTACTTGTAATAGAACTTATGCTTGATAGAAAGATTATTATTCTATATAGAATATATAGAGTTGAAAAATGAGATGAAACTGAGGACGAAAAATGGCAAAAAAGAAAGCATTCATTCCCCTTCTATGTCTTACATCTATAGTCTTTTTGCCCTGGTGCATCTCTTTTACATTTAAGAAAAGTCTGGAATCTTGGATTACTAATTGGTGGAATACGAAAGAATCCGAAATTTTCTTGAATACTATTCAAGAAAAAAGTATTTTAAAGAAATTCCTAGAGTTCGAGGAACTGTTCCTCTTGGATGAAATGCTAAAGGAATACCCGGAAACACGTTTACAAAACCTTCGTATCGAAATCTACAAAGAGACCATCCAATTGATCCAGACGAACAACCAAGATCATATCCATACGATTTTGCATTTCTGTACAAATATAATATGTTTCCTTATTCTAAGTGTTTATTCTATTAGGGGTAATCAAGAACTCATTATTCTTAACTCTTGGGTTCAAAAATTTCTATATAACTTAAGTGACACAATAAAAGCTTTTTCTATTCTTTTCTTAATTGATTTAAGTGTAGGATACCATTCGACTGGTGGTTGGGAACTAATGATTTGGTCTGTCTATAAAGATTTTGGATTTACTCCGAATGATCATATTATATCTTTTCTTGTTTCTATTTTGCCAGCCATTTTAGATACAATTTTTAAATACTGGATTTTCCGTTATTTAAATCGTGTATCTCCGTCGCTTGTATCGATTTATGATTCAATTCCATGAATGACTGAAAAAACGACCCACTGATCCAATTCTAAAATTTGTTTTTTTTATAGAAAAGCTAAACAGTCCAAATTTCACTTATTCGTTTTACTCGTATTCTTCCTATATTATAGGCAAATAATTGGAGTAAATAGCAGAATCATGGATAGGGAACTGTGCCAGTAACCTACCTAATCTTATTGTAGAAATTTTCAGGATCAAGGATTGGACCATGCAAACTAGAAATGATTTTTCTTGGATAAAGAAAGAGATTACCCGATCTATTTCCGTATTGCTCATGATCCATATAATAACTCGAGCACCCATTTCAAATGCATATCCCATTTTTGCCCAACAAGGTTATGAAAATCCTCGAGAAGCTACCGGCCGGATTGTATGTGCTAATTGCCATTTAGCTAATAAGCCCGTAGATATTGAGGTTCCACAAGCGGTACTTCCCGATACTGTATTTGAAGCAGTTGTTCGAATTCCTTATGATATGCAAGTGAAACAAGTTCTTGCTAATGGTAAAAAGGGGGCTTTGAATGTAGGAGCTGTTCTTATTTTACCAGAGGGTTTTGAATTGGCCCCTCCTCATCGTCTTTCGCCCGAGATTAAAGAAAAGATAGGTAATTTGTCTTTTCAAAGCTATCGTCCCACAAAAAAAAATATTCTTGTGATAGGCCCTGTTCCTGGGAAAAAATATAGTGAAATTACCTTTCCTATTCTTTCTCCAGATCCTGCTACTAAGAGAGATGTTTACTTCTTAAAATATCCTCTATACGTAGGCGGGAACAGGGGAAGGGGTCAGATTTATCCCGACGGAAGCAAGAGTAATAATAATGTTTATAATGCTACAGCAACAGGTGTAGTAAACAAAATAATACGAAAAGAAAAAGGTGGATACGAAATAACGATAGTAGATGCATCAGATGGACGTGAAGTGATTGATATTCTACCGCCAGGACCAGAACTTCTTGTTTCAGAGGGTGAATCTATCAAACTTGATCAACCATTAACGAGTAATCCTAATGTGGGTGGATTTGGTCAGGGGGATGCAGAAATAGTGCTTCAAGATCCATTACGTGTCCAAGGTCTCTTGCTCTTCTTGGCATCTATTATTTTGGCACAAATCTTTTTGGTTCTTAAAAAGAAACAATTTGAGAAGGTTCAATTGTCCGAAATGAATTTTTAGGAATGTGAATTTCTCAACATATTAAGCTGGTAAAAAGAACTCCATTTTTGTTGAGAAATTCTGTAAAGACCATTGGTTCTTTCTAGTTTTTGTATACTATATTTAGAAAATTCCTTGTACCGTAGAATTAGTCAGTCATAGTATGTATATTGTGAAGAAGACTATTTGGTTCTTGGTTTTTTTTCAACTGCACAATTAATTCGAACCATATGATTATGTCGCTGTTTTCAGATTTGAATGTTCTAGAAATCTTAGAATTTCTATTGTAATAGAATTAACTCGATACTAAACCTAAAAAAATAGATAGGTACAGAATATTAAGTAAAGTAGAAATAGAAAAGGGGAAAACAGGATTCTAGGATGGATAATTTGTCTTTTCCTAGAGTCCGATTCCTTATTCTTTATGTCGAAATAGATAGGTAGTGAAGGAATGGACAAACAAAAAAGAGCGGGAATTGAATTCACCAAATACAACTTTCTTAATTAACTTAAAAAAAAAAAAAAGAATTGAATCATGAGTCTATATTAGAAATATATTTCTATTCGATTTCCATTCTAAGAAAAAGAAAACTCTTTCTTTTGGGTAATCTATAGTAAAAGAATTTAATAGGCTGTTTTCCAATTGTTTTAGAGAACGAATGGAGGGAGATACAATAAGGATTAGATCCAATGGAACTAACAGATGCAAATAAAATAAGAGTATGCAAAGGAATCTATCTTGATTCTTTATTTTTTACTGGGGGGAAATAAAACATAGTTCCTACCTATTATATTAGTAGGATTCATTACCTTACTACTTCTAATATATTTTTTATTTATGCTTTCAATTTTTCAATTCTACTCCAAATCTGATAAGAACTTGCTAGATGTTCTAATTGGATGTTTCGTCAATGGTGTTAGGACGGAATGGAATCCTTTTTTGACTCTGTACCAGCGATTCCACTATTATTATAAGATATTCTCCAATTTTTAGTGAAAAAGAAAAACAAAAAGAATACAAGAAAAATAAGTAAACAATAAAAAAAGAATTAATAAAAGAATTTATTCATATTGATATAGATAGGAGACATAATGGACATGGATATAGTAAGTCTTGCTTGGGCTGCTTTAATGGTAGTTTTTACATTTTCCCTTTCCCTTGTAGTATGGGGAAGAAGTGGACTCTAAAGGTAATACTAATGGAGTTAAGGGATCAAACTGTCTCAATTGTTTTATAGTTAGTTATTTTATTAATACTAATTAATGAAATGCAATTCTATCTGGATTTAGAAATTCTCTTGTATTCCTTCCAGTGGTGTAATATATTCCATGTATATATAATATTGAAAAAACTCTTTGAATCAAACAAATATTTCAATTGTTGCCATCTTGATATCCCGGGAATCCATATAATTGGAAACGGATTACTATTCCAAACCAAATTATTTTGAATATTTCTATTCAATTTAATTAATTTAAATTTTGGAATACTAAAAAGATTATTTATTTATTTTTATTTATTAGTTACCGGGATTCTGAAAAGAATCTGAAATCTAAAAATGAAAATAAGAAGAATCAAAATTGCGTTGCTTTTGAATTATTTCAGATTGATTGGAACCAATACAAATAGAATAGATTTATATGAAATAAAGAAAAATGTGGACGCCATGGAATTGACATTCCATATATCTATAGATCGATATCCATATATCCATATGAAAAGAAAATGATAGATTGGTTCCTCCATATGAACTCTTTTTTTTTTTTAGTCAAACATTCTATTTTGATCCTACCGTAATAGAGAATATAGTAGAAAGAAATAGATTTGATTTCTTTCTACTATATCGATTTAATAGAATTCTGCTGGTTGTAGTCTGATCATTTTATTTAAAACAAAGATTAAAAGAAATACAAATCCTTTTTTCATTTTTTTCTTCAATCATTCATTGCTAAGAAATAAGAAGTCATGTTTCAGTAAAATTAGTCACTTTGACTTACCGTTTTTACATAAATTATAAGTAAAAAGGCAGTAGGAACTAGAATGAAGAGTGCAGTAGCTATAAATGCGAGAATATTTACTTCCATAATCTCTATGTTTTCTTTCTCTTTAATTTCTAATAAATACTTCGGGATTTAATCCCATAGAAATAAAAAATCTTTCGTCACTAAATTCAATGGTATAAATAGGATCTCGATGATATCCAATCGGATCAATATCACGAATAACAATATGTGAGCTATCAAATCAATAATTCATGGTCGAGAATTGAATAGTATAACATCGGAAGATGTTTTATCCATACCAAATAAGAAAATGACTTTCTGATGCAATCAAAAAGTCCTTTTTCTTTCTTTGTCCGAACCTTTCCCTTAAACTAAAAAAGAAAGAAAAAAGGGGATACCCATTAGAAATGATATTTTTTTTATTTTTATTCCCTTTCATACACGAAATCCATTGATATTTTTTGGATTTGTATCCATCGGGACTGACGGGACTCGAACCCGCAGCTTCCGCCTTGACAGGGCGGTGCTCTGACCAATTGAACTACAATCCCAGGGAAAAAGTCGTATAGTATAGATCCATATTCTTACAATTTCATCCAAACTCTTTGTTTTTCTATTTGAGATTCGAACCCCTGTATAAAGAGGCTTACTTCTATATATATTCCTATTTTGTTTGATGGGTCTGCACTTTATCGACACGGATGACTCGCATCGCAATCCGTTCGTTATTGCCAACTTGATTTCAAAATAAATGAATCAAGGAAACAAAACAAAAAAGAGTCTTTTTTGTTTTTTAACTTTAACCCTTTCCTTAGACTTTAAACTTACGGATCCCGATAGGAATTTTGCAAAATCCGAATTTGTGGAAAAAAATATGTAAGTAATATGGAAAAAAGACATAGGACTCGAGATTCTAATCTTCTGTATCCGAACCCATTGGTGATTTTAAGAGAACACCAAATGGGTTCTATCATTTCATGGTGGATCCGTAAATATTTTTGGGCCGAGCTGGATTTGAACCAGCGTAGACATATTGCCAACGAATTTACAGTCCGTCCCCATTAACCGCTCGGGCATCGACCCAGGAAGAATCCAATTTAGTCTTTATTGATAATCCCTGATCCATTTCCTTTCGTAGTACCCTACCCCCAGGGGAAGTCGAATCCCCGTTGCCTCCTTGAAAGAGAGATGTCCTAAACCGCTAGACGATGGGGGCAGCCTTGCCCGACCTCCATTCTACTATGTTCATAGTATGAACAGTTTTTTGAAATTGTCAATATAATGGAATGATTCGATCAGAAGGATCTTCCCATCTTTCAGAATTCCTTATAATTTTTTGATTCATCCTTTCGATTTCGAAATTGTTCATTCCAATCACCAATCTAGAATTCAACAAAATAAAAAAGAAAACGAAGTAATGCGAAAGAAACCAAAATAAACATAGAATCCTTTCTGGGAATAATTGATTTGCTGGAACAGGGGGGCGGGCATTAAGACCTTATTTCTTTCACTTTCATTCAGTGTTAAGAAGATTGAATTAGGTATATTTCTATTTCACACTAAGTCGGGAAATAAAAAACGAGAATGAATCCGGAAATTGAGTAAAAAAGAATAAAGATCAATAAGAATTGAGTTGAGGGACAGGATAGAATCTATTTATCAAAGATTCAGAAATATTTGAATTAGGTAGGGGTACATGTATCAATGAAATAAATTTCGTGTTATCATGAAGATGACTTCAATTCGAATGGGTTTTGAAAAATGGAATTCCATTGATATTTATCAAATCCAATATGAATAAATTCTTTTTTCACTATACTCGTCAATCCCATTTTTTGTTCGTTAATGAGTTGCTATGTACAAAAAATAGATCTATGTACATATATATAAATCAGATTTATATATATTTCGTATATATATAATAAGTATATGCAGTAACAAATAGATGTACTAAACTCATATTCATATTGGCTGATTCTGTATTCGGGAATTGACTCAAACGGCGCCCTTTTAACTCAGCGGTAGAGTAACGCCATGGTAAGGCGTAAGTCATCGGTTCAAATCTGATAAAGGGCTTTTTTTTTATCAAAAAATGATAACAGTCGTATTCCTATTTGAAGGAAGATATACAAATATTCTTGATATTTGTAAGAAGTTTCTGTTTGTAATAAAATAAAAAAAAAACTAAGGAATAGTTGAATTTCATTAAAAAATCGAATTTCGAATTTAAACTCTATTAAGTTATTGTTATCATTCGAATAGAGTAAACTCATTCTAGTTAGAAAGGGAAATGGTATTCGTTTCTATATATATAGATTTCTTTTTTTAGAATGTGATATTTGCTTGAATTGTCAGATACTGCTATTTTCGATTATTCCAATCAAATAAAGGGAGAGATTCTAAAAAAAGTAAGTGGACCTAACCTATTGAATCAGAACTATATCCACTATTCTGATATTCAAATTGGATAGAAATGAAATTCGAACAGTGGATCTTTTTTTCTTTTGAATACCTTTTTGGTTCTAACTCTGCAAGAATCTGTCGATATTTCGGATAAAATCTTATTGTTCCTAGGAATCAATTGCTACTCCTCTCCTCCAGTGGAAGGGCTTATTCTAAGTTCCAACAGACAAGTCATTTGACTTCAAAATATCTTTTTTCCGAATACAAGAAAAGATCCAAATTGATTTCTATTATTTCTTTAAGATATGTCTATAAAAAGGATAGAAAAATCCATCAAATCATGACTTCGAGTATCAAACATTTGGTTTTCATATCTATGTATACGAGATTTTGAAGGCAATTAATGGACGAAACTTTCACTTAGAATCTATTATTTTTAATAAAATTCCCTAGAATATTCAAAAATATGACAGATAGATCAAAAAATAAATAGAGAAAAATAGTCCAATTTATTACCTCGATCCGCAAGTAAAGGGTATACGTCGGAATTAGATTAATCTGAATGACAGAAAAATAGAACAAAGAAGACAATAAAAGAAATCACTGTAAAATAGAAAGTCAAAATAGGATCCTATAGTAGTTTTCTAGACATACAAATTCGAATAATATAGAAAACTATTTTTTTTTGATTTCACGAACAAGAATAATCTTATTTGATAAAAGCAGAGTAGTATGTCTGGGGATCCGCTGGTAACGAGAGTAAGAAAAGCGATCGATCATTTGTTTATGGAATAGTTCTTTAAAAAATGTATTTATAGGATTTATGAGTCATAAGACAATTTTCGAGTGATGACTTAGGGAATTTTTTTAGAATAGAAAGGAATAAGCCAATTAATTAAGTTAATGGATTTGACCTAGATTAGATATCAATCGACAAAAAAATAATTTTTCTATTCGAAACCCAGTAGAAAAGAAGGGACAGTCTACGAGAAATCATATCATATATAAAATGAAAAAAGCCTCGAAGGTTCCATCCCTGAAAATGCTAGGAGGTGTTTGGAAATGGTTTGAAGTAGTTGAATAGGAGGATTACTATGACTATAGCTCTTGGTAAATTTACCAAAGATCAAAATGATTTATTTGATATTATGGATGACTGGTTACGGAGGGACCGTTTTGTTTTTGTGGGTTGGTCCGGTCTATTGCTCTTTCCTTGCGCCTATTTTGCCGTGGGGGGTTGGTTCACAGGTACCACCTTTGTAACTTCATGGTATACTCATGGATTGGCAAGTTCCTATTTGGAAGGTTGTAACTTCTTAACTGCAGCAGTCTCTACTCCTGCTAATAGTTTAGCACACTCTTTGTTGTTACTGTGGGGTCCTGAAGCACAGGGAGATTTGACCCGTTGGTGTCAATTAGGTGGTCTGTGGACTTTTGTTGCTCTTCACGGTGCTTTCGGATTAATAGGTT